ATTTTTTAGTCGTATCAGCTTTGATTTGACTTTCCTTGTCCGTCGAGTCAGTAGTCGATCTAGTAAGATTCTTGTATGATAAGTAGCCCATTCTCTTAGGCTTCCCTTCAGGCCTAGTAGTAATTCTTCTTTCTACTCCATCGGTCAGTGCCACTGTCTTTCTTGATTCATGTAGGATGGGTTGGTTAAGGCGAAGCGGGTTATCAAGAATCCATGAAATTAGATGCTGGTTCATTGGCCTTGCCCCTTTCCACTCCTTCACCTCCTTGACTACATCCTGATAACCGCCTGCCTGTCTTGACAGAAGAAGCAGTCCAGTAAGCGTCTCCGGACATAGAAAGTAGGCACTTTAACTTCGTTAGCGGTGTAGGTTTCAGTCGTAGTTTCTGGTATCGACACAGACAGTGGGAAATCTCTATACGATTGAAGTCAGTGTGCAAGACAAAGTCTAGTTTTTACTTTGACTTCCTATTTGACGAACATATAATCAGCATTCCACAGTCGTAGGTACTCAATTCAATTGGATTGAACTGCTTGAGCAGGAGCTTTTGACTCGTCGTCCGCTAATAGCCTATGCTGCTGGCCCCAACGATTGTTGGACCGGCGACCCGGACGAGCGGCTCTTACGGGCAGTGGACAAAAAGTTGTCCCGAGACAAACTAAACGCCTTAGCCGAAAAGGTTGTAGAGAAGGGTGGGTATGCGGGCTTCTTTCACATAAGATGATATCGGATCCCGGTAAATTCCTGTAGGACAGATCTCAACAGACTCTGTGACCGAAGCTACGTCTTTAGCCTTAAATGGGGGCCACCACATATCGTATCCAGCTAGATCTTAGAAGGTGCAAAATCAATAGATTCCGAAGCAGCTACAACTAATTTTAGTGAATTATGCAGCGAGAGGAAGTCGTAGTCCAGCGTTCTCACCAACCAGTGAGCCGTCACAGAGTCTCCAGCTAACTCATGCCAAACCCTTATGTATGAAGGTATCCGACTTTTTCCAATTCAGCCTTTGTGACTTCATCAGTCTACCAATAGCAGAATGCCAGTACTTTCCCCTAACTACGAAGCTTGAGTCCTGTCTTCGCCCGTGAACGCAACAGGACGCGGTCGTCTAACTCGACTTCCGCAGCGAGTCTCATAGCTGCTCTCTCCTGCAGTAGTGATGACGGTTCGCCACACCAGACATCACATCCCCTTGAAGTGAAGTTCAACTTCAATTGCCACAAGAGAGCATCATGGCATTTCTTCCGTATGAGTGGTAACAGCACTCTAACCCGGTCTACCACGCAAAGTGTCCCAATGACACATCGACCTCTACCGTATAGCATTCTAGCACATGCATAGGTAATAGTGAGATCCTGGGCACCTTTTCAGCCCTTTCCTTTCTCTCACAATGCCCTCTTGGCAACGTAAGCCATCAGTCGTCTGCACAATGCACGACGGACCATAGCCAACTTCCCAATCTGCGTCTTTAAAGCAGCCAAGCCCAAAGCCTATGGGTCATTCAAGACCATGCCGACTGACTATGTGCCGAGAGCTCCTCCCCCGAACCCCTTCTGTCCTCCTTCGTCTTGTGCGCCAGCTACGTCCTCTAGATAATTAGGATATATCCTTTGTCCCTTTGAATGGCTTTTTTGGCATGCGTAAAGACCGGATGAGCGAGACGCGCGAAAGCGCATCCCTTTTATAGCTTTAGCTTATATTTTTGCATGCTAATAACCACTGGGGTGACCTAGAAGCTTCTTTTAACACGCCCTTTGACTAAGGAAAAAACGGGCATACTAACGAACTATCTCCATATAGGCCTACCACTTGTCTTTGCTTGCTTACTTCTAAAGCAAACCAGACTGAAGAGAGTAGAGAAATACTTTTTATTACGTTATCCAGAATGCGATGCCCCAAGGCAATAAAGTAGCAATCGGCTTTCTTTCCTATGATTATACTCGAATAGCTAATGTCAGATCTTCAATATGGTTCTGTAAATCAATCAACTCTGTCTTGGTAAACCCAATACCTTGTTTCAGCTTTGAATCCAACAACAACCTTATAACATCATCGTGATACTGACCAACATTAGAACCCGAAGTTAAAGACTTAGCAATCCCCGACAGCTGACTGTAGAAATTGTTCCAGAACTGCTCAATAGTACGAGACTTACTGGAATCAGCTCCAGTCCTACAGCTGGTGAAATTGATCAAAAGCCTGTCTTTGTCTTTCTCGGGTTTTATTCACCACGACATATACATACATTAACCCATTAACGGAAGCCTTCTTCCTTCTCGTGAAAGTCCTTTGCTCAAGCCAAAAGGGATCAAGGAAGTACGAGCTAGTAAGATGGTTGGACCCCCGGGGAAGAACCCAGAGAAAGTACCTCTACAACAATAGAAATTGTCCATACAAAGACTTGAGGTGACTAGCCTTAGCTAAGAGCAGAGGTATTCTCTTTGCACTTGCTCCAGACTATCTTGCTTGGATCACTGCTACCTCACTCCCTATCCGATTCTTCTCCTCAGGATATTCTATCGGCTTATTCTCCGACAATAGATATTCGGAGTCCGGATATTAGTTACAAATGAACTAGTCTTAGGACTTGAAGAGGGAGAATAACAAGCAGAAGCAGGCAGGCAAAAGAAAAGGCTCAAAGCCAGGCTTTAGGAAAGATTCACTATGAATATTCAGTATGTATTTGAAGTTTGGTAAGATCTTCTCTTGTGGAAGATAGGAAGGCACTAAGACCCGCTAGAAGGACTCTAAGGGAAGAAAGCTGTCCTAGTGAGGTGCAATGCTGAAACTGTGATCGGTAAACAAACTCTACAGAAGAGTGAAATATACTGCTCGGGCTTCCGTCACTTCTATAAAACGGGCCCAACAGACTGAAATGACTATCTTCGGGATATGAACTTATGCCAGAGTACACCCTGTGACCACTGTTGCCAATAGGCGTGGACAATACGGGGATGAGACTAGAACTCTTACCCTCGCTTAGACTATCAACTGATCGACTGGACGGACATGCGGATTAGAAGAATGCAAGACCACGCCACGGGACTGAGGCTAGACCGGCAAGCACAGACCGAATAGACGATAGCCTTGGACGGGAAGAAGATATATAGAAAAGTCTTCCATGATGCTATGGTTTTCCTTTGAGGAGGCAAAGAGACTAGGGGCAAGAAGAAATAAGGAAAGAAAGCGAAGTAAGCATCCAACTCTGGTACTAGCAAACGATGACTCAGGAAAGTCAGTGAAGGATAAGGGATTAGTGGGCGGACGGTGTAGTTCCCCCTTTCGTTGTTCTCGGTACTAGGGTCGATCCCATCCAGTCAATCCTTGCTTTCGACTCAGAAGTCGTATCAGCTTTCCCAAGCAGTTAAGCCGGTTGTAGCTAGAGCGATCGAAGGTTTCACAGCTGTTCCCGGTAGTATACCAAGGAAGGGCACCATCCCGTTAAGGACAGGTTTTCTTATCTCCATGGTCGAGTTTCCCCAATTACAGTACCTTGGGAAGGCATCACTTATGCTAGAAGGCTTCACAGCCCTCCTTACTAGCAGCCCTGATCTGTTTTGTGCTCGGCCATCTCGTCCATTCAAGTAGCCTGCCTACCCTATTTTATCTTAGAGAGGGGGCCCCTAGCGTGCAAATAATTTAGCTACAATTACAGCCTTCTTTTGCCACCTTGCGGAAGTCTTACAGCTAATGTCCTAAGCTAAGCCCTCCCCTAAGGCCTAAGCAGGGAAGGAGGAAGAATAGCGTTCTAGTGCCCTATTTGTCTAATATAGAAAATTCCCCCGTATTCGTAGCGTCCCCTGACTAGCGGACAGAAATAATTCCTCCAGCTCTACGATTAACTGTTCCGTTTAAGGGATTGATTAAGGCTGTGAACTCGTTAGGACAGCCAGCCAGAAGGGCAGAGCTCTATGTTCTATTGAAAGCTGTCTCAAAAGAGCGGACTTAAGGTCCATGTGTTGCGGTGCGGGGATTAGACTTAGGGCTAGAAGGGCTTAAAGCCCGGAACTTCATTTCTCGCCGTCCTTTCAATTTCAACTGATTTAGGACATTAAACTGAATGCACTCGTTAGGTTCAACCTGGGGCTGAGAAAGAGCTTGTGAGTGAGGAATGGTGCTCTCTATGAACAGAATCCGCAGCTATCTTGCTTTAATCTAGCTACTCCGGAATTTAGCACTCTATACGGTATGGCTACAAACCGAAGAAGTCGGAAGTTGTTCATCGCCTGTGGGAGCTTGCTGATAGTGAGGAAGCCATAATCTCTCTATCGGATTGCCTTTCTATGCTTTCTTATCTTATTCGATTCGGGTACCAACACTGATAGAAGGTCAAGGCTGCCGGGATGTGAAAACTCCATATCTTCCAATAAATAGAAGGTCTGACACTTCTCTCAACAGTTTGGGGTGCTCAGGCTTCTCCTCTCCAATCCTATCGCCTTTAACCTCAGGTAATATCTCCCTGTGATTGTGGGGGAACCTCTTAAGAGTATCTTAGAACATCTCTTAGATACTCCGATTCCCCGTGTCATTGGATGGAAAAGAATAGGGGAAGACAATCAATCAATCAAGTCCACTTCCAAGCCAGTTGCCGAAGCAGGAAAGAGTCACTCTCTGGACATTGAATAACTGCCCTTATGTAGAGCAAGATGATGTAACTAATTTGATGAGAGGCATTCAAAAAAAACTCTGAAACAAGCCCGCACCTGTGATCATTGCTCACAATATAGGGTGTGTGATGCAAGTGATTTAGCTGTGGGGGCGGTCAAAGACAAGGCTGAGTCCTCAATCTATTATGCAAGTGAAGCTCAGCCCACCACTGAGAAGGGCAGTTGTCTTTGCATTTGACAAGTTTAGGTCATATCTAGTGGGAGCTAAGGTCATTGTCTATACAGACCATGCTGCCATTAGATACTTTTCGGCTAAGAAAGATGCTAAGCCAATAAGTATCTAATTAGATGGGCTACTTTAACTTGGAGATAAAGGATAGGAAAGGTGTGAGATTGCAGACCACTGGTTACCAGCCAGAAGGTTTAGGAAGCAAGGGTGAGGGGATTGATCAATGCCTGATGAGCTGTTGTTGAAAGCTACAACATTGAAGGCTACTCTGGATGTTGCAACTCCCTGGTATGCAGACTTGGTTAATTTATTGGCTATTGGGACATGAATTATCAGCAAAAGAAGACATTCCAAAGAAGAAAAGAAGCCACATGGTCTTGTCTATCTACGAGACCCGAGCCCAACTGATAGCACAGAACTGATAGAGAATGCGTCCTCATCAGTTATGGTTTGTATTCATCTTTCTTTTCAGAACAGCCGAAATGATGGACTATATCCAACTATTGTATTGCATATATAGGTAAACACCTCACATTCTTCATTGTCTGCCTAAGTAACTGTAAATACCTATTACTTATGAGTCCCTATAAAGTCAAGTACAAAAAAGTAAGGTATTCTATCTAGTAGTCCTTTCGCTTCGCTTCTTCTTCTGCTCGCTACCGTCGATTAGCTCGACCAGAGGCAGGAAGATTACGGGGTTTAGTCCGATAATTCCCAATCCGTCATTCTTCTTAGTCTTTCTTGGCTAATTAAATTAACTAGCTCATCCTTTTCAATTAGCTGCTTTCCAGACTCGGAAAAGAGGGCTTCTTGGATAATGCGATGGAGGTTAGCTACCTTCGTCACTCATCAGTTAAGGCATCGTTCGCTTCGGATCAAAGTGACGCATCTAAATCCGGGCAAGGCCTAAGAAGTGGATTCAACTATTCGTCATATCGGAAAGGTGGGATTTCAGGACAAGGTAGTTTGTGACGGTTCTTGCTTTCAGCTGACGAGGGATAAGAAGGCTGTTTGGTCATATCCCTTCATTCTTAACGGAACCTAGATTATGGGTATTCCGTCATATTGAGATCCCTCTTTCAGTTGTTCAGTTTAGTAGGAAGGGGAATCCTAGTGAGCATAGTCTTCGACTGATTTGTGAATAACAGTCGAGCACTTCATACCTGTTATTCACAAATCCAGCCAAAGACTTTCCTGTCTAAAGCTCACTACTGACTTGAGTTAGAAGAACCTGGTTCACTACGTCGACCTCTTTAATGACATGAAACTAAATATTGTAAAGCGGATTCTTTTCATTTCTGATACCTTGAGTACCGTACCCCTTCACCTAACGCTCGGGATGCAATCCGTTGTGTTCCTGACAACGTGGCCTGACAATCAATATTGCGTGTTGGGGGCCGTGCTCGAAAAGGGAGGATTGGGGGCTGACCACCCACCAGTTTTTCTACCGGTGCTCCCACTAAAGCAATTGTCGCAGCTGAGAGCTACTGGTGCAGATCCTAATTGAAATGATTGGTGCGGTGGGAAATTCTTGTTATTGTTCAAAACGCTCTCTCGAGCTCAGCGAATGGATCTATCTTTGTACTGGGTTCTCTTTGTTATGATGAAATCGTCCACTTTACAAGAGAATGACTGGATTGGGTGCTCCTAGAATAGAGAAGGATCGATGCAATCGAGTTGGCTGTAGACAAGGATCAATGATTATTATATATAATTTGTTGGAATCGGACCATAGACTTAGCAGACAACCAGCCTTCTGTGGTGAACCATAAAAAAGCCCTTGTGCTTTGTATTTGGTGAATCTGGGCCCTACTAAGCCCCCGGATACAACGCTTTGAGCTAGTATAAGCGCTCGATACAGAAGCAGATTCCTCTCCAATAGCTTGGGGAAACCTGATTGAAATGCTTTTGATAACCAAGAGGCGGTAGAAGCACCCCGGGATAGCGGAACCAAGACTCCTTTTCCAGTTAGGGCTGCGCCCTTTCGTACTGACCGAGATACGGAAGAATGGAGCTCCTGGCTAGGAATTCCATCAATGCATGATCCGATAAAATTATAAAAGAACAAACAAAGAGGCTTTGATCAACATCGTGTCACCTCTGCATTTATGCTGCTAACCACTACTGAGTAAACGGCTGTACCAGCTAAATATGTAAATATGAAAGAAAACGCTGCTATCCAATAAAATGGATTTATCACGAACCCTATTTGATTGGTTAAGTCCCGACTCCTACCAATGCTCGCCGAGACAGGACTGGGGACTTCCCATCGGCCTAGCAGGACGAGACAAAGACCGACGCATGCTATCACCCGTGCCCCCAAGACAGAGGATCTCCTATTCTAACAAATTGTAGAATGTGTGCTATTGGCTGGTGAGTTGGTTAGTCGACCTCTTCTCTTTATCCATTCCACTTTCTGTAAACCCCTGACTCTGTGTCTCGCGCTTTTCAGCCTGAATTCCATTCCCGTAATTATTATATTAAACTACATACATCAATTAATAAAATAGTATAGTAATCGAAGATAAGATAGAGTCTTACTTACTAGTGGCCCTTTCGGGGACTCTTGGGTGAGACTGGAAAGCCAGACTGATTATACCCTTCCCTTCGTGCCCCTCACCCGAGGTCACCAGTTGTCCATTCAATCCGATCGGGGAATAAGCCAAAGGACAGCCAAGACCATCCTTCCGAGGTTTAGGTTCAAGGGTTGATTCGAAGACGCATCTCCTCTCTTCGGGAAGCTAACAAATAAAGAAAGCTTTTGGCCTCCTTGCCTCTGTATGAGCCTTTTCGCTAATATGCTCGGAAAGTCATGGTTCCTTGCTTGTGGAGTTCCTTCTTGGATTGAGGGAGTACGGAACCAAGCCCGATGTTCTCTCCCATTAAGTAAAGCAATTTCGAAATTCATTCAAGGAGAGCAATGAAGCTGAAAGATGAATTGAGAAGATCCAGAGCGAACTAATGAGTTTGAGTTCATGAGGTTTAGAAGCTAAATTGCACGAGCATTAGAGTTGCTAGGATTTGATACGAGTGAGACGAAGACTCGATGGTTCTTACAGACCAATCTCGACAAATAACATAAATAGGACAGTAACGAATACGAATTCATTCAATTCGAAATTCTTTGTCTCTCGACTTATAATTATTTAGAATGGATGCACAGAATCCACAGCTATTGAATCCTATCTTTGAAAGAAGGAAGAGGCATATGCCAAAGAAGAACGGCATTTACTATAGGAGGAAGGAAGCCAGGGACACGTGCAGACGCTTTTTCTTACCGGAGAAGAGGATTTTCGGCATATGAGTCTTACTCGGACATGAAACAGAATCCGTTTTGTCCGTGAGTGGGAGCAAATCCGCACCTGAAAGCAGGAAAGATCCAATTCCATGTGTTGCGAATAAAGAATGGAAAGACGGAAAGCTACTCTTCTTACCGAATAACCCCTCACCTTGACTTCAAGCAGGATTGAATCAATCAAGGGGACTCAGCTGCACATTCATATGAGTAAGCTCCTTCTTTAAGTTAAGGCCCAAATGCCATGATCAGAAAAGGAAGTAGAATAAGGGAAGGTGCCAAGTCTTTTATCTCCTTTGGGAGTCTCTCGTCCTGGGACTTTTATTGTCTGTCACTTGAATTAGGTTCGTTCCAGTAGCTTGCCATGGTTCCTTTGAGGAGGGGTGTTTACAAGGGTTTTGGAATGCAAGAATGTAGTGGTAGACGATAGGGAACCCGAAAATGCAGATGTAACCCTTGTGAGTCCAGGTGATTTGACCCTTCGTAAAGATTTGATTCGAGGCTGACCTGCTCCAAATGCTGATTCTGCACAGGTGTCCTCGTTTTATCTGAGGATTGGATTTGTCTCGCTCCTCTTTCCGAGGTTGGGTGTGGCTTCCCGAAGTGAGCGAATTGCATGTAGAGATCCGTAGGGGCTTATAGTTTAATTGGTTGAAACGTACCGCTCATAACGGTAATATTGTAGGTTCGAGCCCTACTAAGCCTAGCACCCCCTTCTCTTCACCCGATACAAGAAGGCAGGCGAAGTCCCCTCCACTCTTTATTTTATGGGAAGACATCGCGTTCCTAGTCGATTTCCCTCATGGCACTGCCCCCTTAATGCTACGAAGTGAAGCAGGCATAGAGACCAACCAACCAACCATAGGGTATCTATCCTGTGATCCAACCCCGGCTCGGTATCGGTAGTCTCAGTCTTTCCCAGCCCGCCCTGGTATGAGTTGAGAGTCTAAGAGGGAGTCTTATTCTACTCTAGGCTCACTCCACCCCCTGTGTTGTCTTATTTCTGGAGGGAAAAGGTTTGTTAATTCAAAAGACGGGCTTTCCTAGCTCATATAGTGGAAAGCGCCCTTCCCACATCGATCCCTCGAGGTGGAAGAATGATGAAACCTGCCAAGTAATATAGTAGTCATGCCTTTCCCAATCCTCTATCGAAGGAAACCCCTCAGAGGGTGAAAGAGGTGGCTAACTTTCCTTGCCCCAGGGAGCTTCTTTGTTTATGTAACTAAGCGGGCAGGTCTCTGGAGTGTGCTTCTATCGCCCGAGCAAGAGAAGGGCTGCAGATGAGCTATCAAGTCGTGCATTTCTCCCGAAAGTGAGGAGAATGCCCCGGATATCCTCATAGGTGTCGGGTTTACCAGGCTAAGGTAACTATTAAATTGTAGTTAGCGGGTTTCCCTCCTTCCATAGCATCTTGCTTTCCTGGGTAACTATTCGACAGACGAAACCCCTCGGTTTTCTTCTTATCTTAAAGTAGCTTTCCTTTCGGGTTTGACCAAGATTCTTCCCTAGGGAGTTTGTTTATGTCACTAAGCGTGATAGCTTAACCGCGCTTCTAGCTCTATCTCTAAAAGGAATTCTTAAACCGGCCATGCCAGACAAGTACTGGTTTAAGTTCCGCCATCCCCTCTCCCAGTTGCTATGAATCGAGAGAGCCCAGTCGGTCGCTCCTCCTGCCTAAGGAAGGGCATAAATAGAGGCATAACTCGAGTGATGCCTCTTCTAGTAGATCCAATCCAGACAGATCTAGTATACGTACAAGAATCAGAAGGGGTCTTATCCCTAGGTGAGGGGATTGTGCTACTTGCTTTTCTCTTAGTTGAATTATGGGTCTTTCTCTTTTTCTTTCTTGTTCCGTCCTGCGCTAAGCAAGCGAGTCTTTCATTCCTTGCTCAAGTAAGTGAGGACAAGCCCCTTTCGTTTATCCGGATCCGCCTATCCGGGGACTTCTCCAACAACCTCTTCTGGTAAACAATATCTTATGTACTCAGACGGGCCGCTCTACTCCCTGTGTTCTTTCAACGTAGCAAGGAGGCCGGCGGAGAATGCCAAGTCGGTCATTCACACTCAGTCAGAGTCCAATTTCCTAGCGGAAGAAAGCCAAAAGGGAAGTTCTGCGTCCTCACCTTTCAATCGAGCAACTGCGTTTCTTCGTCTTAGGCCTCCAACAGAGGTGTATTTCCTTTCAAAGTAAAAGAATTGAGGGGATTATCTCTCTTTTTTATACAAAAGGGCCAGGCATGGTTCACCGGGCGTACTAATTTCATTCGATAGAATGATGATAATTTTTATCGACCCTCACTCACTAGGGGAAGCGCGGACGAGTGGAAGACTTGGGTGTACGTAGTTCAGAAGACTATCTGCTTAAAAAACAACTCTTCCTCTTTAACTTCTTATTGTTTAGTTAGTTCAGTAGCTCTTTCAGTTCGAACTTGCCGTTCCGAGTTGCTTCTCTCTGTTTCTGTGGTTAGTTAGTTATGGAGTTGGAGCAGTTATTCATTCTTTCTTGAGTTCTAGTTTTTAGAGCTGTGTGACTAGCTTCCATGAGCGGATAGGATCCTCTTCTAGGGCTCGTTTCGGAGTTAAACGAACGTTGTTCTTAAATAAATTATTCCCTTCCCCGAGTTATACTTTTTAAGAGATGGGTGAATAGACACCTGTGGAATACCTTAAAAGAGAGCCGAAGGAAGAGAACTAGAGAGCTGGAGGGAGGGAAGGAAATAAATCCTCGATTCAAGACAGTATAAGATCCTAGAGTCTTTTTCGAATGCCCTTAATTTCACTGAGATCACCAATTAAGATTTCGCTTATGGTAAAGGTTGCTAAGCGAAAGCCTCTCTGCTATGAGGGAAAGCCACAGAAGCTGGCCTTACAAGATAGGGGGGCTGTCCAAAAAAGGAGATTCTTTGAGTTCATACCCAGTAGAAAGAAGGGCAGCTGCTAAGATCCCAAATCGAGATTGGCTAGATGGGAGTAGCTCATGCCCGGCTCGGGAAATGATGTTTGATAAGATGGATTCGTTCGTGAAAGAAAGAAAATGCAATGGTGGGAAATGAATAGAAATGGCTGGTATGTTTTAGTCTTTCCCCTAATGAGGTGCCGACATCTGTGTTAGTTCCTAGGAGTGATGTTACAACATCCCTTAGTAAGAGCATCCGAGATAGCCAAAGATCCGAAGGAGAAGCAAGAACAAAGGTGGTAGCACATTAGAATAATTAGAATGAAAATAAAATCCAGCTTAAAGCGCTCAAGGAACCCTATTTCATTTCGAGATCCCTACCCCACAGATTGAGACCGAGTTCCAGTTCCATTTTAATAATTTTTATCTAAACCAGCATCAGTGACTATCTAAGCACCACCATCAAATTACGGAACAAACTGTAGTTTGCGGCAGTTACTGTTTTTATAGCCATAGTCTTTCTTTGGTTCGAAAGCGAGATTGAGATCTATATTTTATATAAACCTCTGACGGAACGGAATGCTACTTTTTCCTATTGATCCAGTTTACATTGACTCAGTCAGTAGTTGGCCGTTGATTTCATTTAGTTGACCGAGAATCAGGAGCAGCACCATAAGGGGGAGGCAGCATCTGAGCTAGTTTCATCTGTCGATTGAGTTGAATCAGCAACAGAGCCGGTAGCCTCACCAATCTATATAGTTCTTTCTCAACCATCAGTCTTTGTAGATTGATTCCTTTCGTGCGTTCTTTTGATCTAGCCATAGTTACTCTCTATCCGTTGTGGGAGTGAGTGTTTAGGCGGGGCCTAAGAATGAATGATTTACGCGCTCCTCGTTCACCACAAACATGTCGAAATTCCACAATCGGGGGAATGATTCCGCGCTTCCCGATACGGCATGCAGCTAGCTGGCTGAACCTATATATCTTACTAATATATTTAAACCGTCGATTCAGGTGGAGAGAGAGTGGAATCCTTGGCTGGTATTTGATCGCTAGTTGGTTCGGATAAATAGATTGCTTTTGTTCGGCTTGGAACCTCGACGTGCTACCTACTAATGGTCTCGAATAAAGGTTCTTAGCTTGGGATTGGTCCAGATGGCAAGGTTTCACTTGATTGCTTTGAGCTCCCGAAATGCAGATGCAGAGGCAGCCTCCCAAGCATTGAATCCTGGAACAGAAGACATTAGATCCTGCTTTGGGGTTCAGTACCTCCATTAGGTCCCGGTACTTAGAGCTCCCATTTCCGTTGATTGGACAACCGGCCTTAACGGCGCTCCCTTAGCTTCTCTCGTTGGGAAGTATTTGAGGGCTGGAGCTTTCATTTGGGTGAGCAGTAGATAGATACCAAGGTTCTCCTTTCTTTGCCTGGAGAGAGGAAATACTTGGATTGGTGTTGCTATCGGGTCATATGGAGAATGATGGTGATTCCATGCTTTCGGGCTAGGCATTGGAATGGGATCGGGCGGGCCCGGTGAAGAAGCATTGGATCCCAGAGATGGAATGGGAAATGGAGATGTTGAAGAGGCGGGTTGATTAGTTCTGGTTGGAGGGCTACGAACTCCTTCTCATTGTTCCGCTCCTCTTCTTTAATGGTTGACCAGGCACTGAAGGTCGATCATCTGTGTTCACCTGGTATGGATATAATTGAAGAGTGGAGGTGAAGGGCTCCTGTCATCCGGCAATGCAAGACCCACTCCAGATCGATGCCTCTTGGTCAGACCATTTCCGTATACTGAGATTGACGACATAGCGAGAACACCGAGATCATTCCGTAAGAGGGTATTGCTGTGCTTATTGAATTGTCAACAATCCTCTCTTCACATCTGCTAGAAAGAATTATTAGGGCTTTGGAGAGTGAATAGCTATTCTTTTTCTCACATCTCGATTTCTGCCTTCTTTGGGAAGATAAGAGACTTTGCTGCTCTCCCACCTTCAACTAAGGTAGTCGCTTAGCTAACTAAAAAGCATCCTCTAACGAGCACACCACTGTATATTTAGATACCCTCAAAGCAAAGGTGAGGAATAGGGCTAGCTAACAAGTAAACGAGAGACGTAAGTGAACGAAGTTGGCATCTTCGAGCTAAGCAAGCAAATAAACTACTTATCTTTGTTGCGAAGTGAGCCAGGTAAGCAAGGAAGTAATAGAAAGACTCTCAAGTGTTCTCCTATTTGACTCCCGGGATTCACAAATAAAGGATAGATAAAGGAAACTTCAAGGGGCTTCTAATCTATTCTTTCTTGCCCCCCATTCCCTTAAGTGGGATATACCCTGTGCTGTGCAAGCTCGGAATTTGAACTGAAAGGGATTGCTCCTGAGACAATTGTCATTGCCTTTTGATTTGGCACAAACACATTGGTCCAGCAGTTACTTTGTTCCACGGCTGAAGCGTTCGGTTCATTAGATACTGAGACTTTTTTCCTTTTACCACTCTCCTCCTGCAACGAAATCCGATTACCTCTCTTTAGAGGCCTTCCTTGAGTTTAGAAGCATCAACCGAGGGAACCTAGAGAAGATTGTCTGAACGGAACTGCACCTTCTTCTGGCTAATCCCTTAGAAAAGCATCTTCCAAGGACCTAAGTTTGAAAGTTAATCATATCATAATCATAGAGTGGCTTGCGAGAGTAATAAAAAATGAACTTAAACCGTTAATTTACGAGCGGCCTTATCCAGTGGGATCTCTTGGGTATTCCAACCAAGTACTAAAGAACCGGCGGTTATTCGGCATCTTCAAGCGAGTGAGTGGCCTTCAGAAGGTTTAGAATCCTATTGTTACAATACCAATTGTTGTTGGAATATCCGTTGCTTTCGTTACCTTCTTCTTTGGCTAACTGTTTCAGTAACCATTGGTTGCTGTGAGAGTTGCCGCTGTTGGCTCTTACTGTGATCGTAGAAGCTCCTATTGAATCAGCTGCACATTCATCTCTAGAGGAGCTTGTTCTCGAATACCCTCTTGCTGCAAGAAAAGAAGGGGTTGCTATTGAATGAATCGTCTGTGAACGAATCTGCTGCTAGAAGGGCCCGAAACTGCATTCTCTCGTCTAGATCGCTTCCCAGCTTACTCAGGAAATCAACTCCCTTCCTCACTGGCCTAGCCCTTACATAGAACTGCATAGTGTTCAAAAAAGTCCTCCAACTGACTCACAGGGAACTCGCCGGGACTCCATTCGATCGTATCGCCTATGACGGAGAAGGAGACAGAAAGAATCCCACCGACGACTGGTATACATCTATTAATAGTAGTCCTTTGAGGCACGTTACATTCGTTACGCTCCTTAGCGGGTACAAGAGTGGGATCGTTAGGATCGGAGTGAACCGAAAAGGGAATGTATTCAATATGCGAGTAAGAAGATTCATTTATAGGCTTGAAACCTAACTTGTCTGGAGAGCTAAATGAACCCATTAAAAGCACATTAATTAGTTAATGCTTAACACTACAGCTAAGGGAAAAAGAAGTTCATCCATACACTTAAAAAAGGAGGGGAATATTCTCATCTTTTATCCTCTTTGGCTTTTTCAAGATTCCTGTTTTCAAACTTGCCTAAGCTCTCCATAGCTTTATGTCTATCCTGCCGCTCTATCTCTAGCTTTCTTATTTGCTTGCTCGCTGGTTTCAAAATGAGAACTTCCTTCCGCTTACTTGCTGACTAACCGGCTATCCGCGCTTGCCCTTTTGATGAGGAATATTAATATATTCTTGCCGTCGCCTAAGGGGATTCCTTTTTTATGGGGAATACACATAGAAGCAATGGCCCCATCAATGACTCCTCATCGCCTGTGGAACCCTCTTCTAGATCATACAAATTTCCTCTCCTTGAAGTCAAGTTCTCTTAGACTACGCTTGACCGGGACATAGAGGTATGGACAAAAGTGGAGGTTCTTTCTCAGGGCGTAAGGAATAGCACGCAAAAAACAGCCTGGAAAGAAAGGATTTCATAATCTAATGAAAAGCGGTGGATGAGCGGGGAAGGGGGCAAGTACATCCTTTTGTTCTCAGTTCGTGGGAATTGCTTCCATCACTAACCAGTTCAGCTCGGCTTTTGTGTTCGAACCTCGAATCCGGACCTGTTCGACAACCATCAACAAACCTAGGTCCGCTTGTACGAGCTAGCCATCAACAGACGGACATCCTTTTACCGCAGTCTTCCCCTATTCTATTGGGCATAGCCTTTTCTCCGTTAGGCTCCTGTAAGGGCGGGTATGAGAAGGGCCCCCCTCTCCCCGCTTAGTTATCCGTGAATGAGAACTCGTTTTGCTTGTTGGCAGTCCATGGGCTCGAAAGCGAGTTTTTACTCTTTGATCGTCGAGAAAGAAAGGTGTGATTACCTGAGGTGAGGTTGACCTTCTTTCTGCGGTCATGCGCGAATGCAGAAAGGGGACAAGGAGAAGCGCTAGTCCACTAACAACTGAACCCCTCAAGCGAACGAGTAGTGAAGCGATCGAGATGAGAAAGAAAGCAAGCTAGAAAGGAAAGCTAGAGAGAGATAGCCCTATTTTGTTTGTTTTGCCAACTTTCAGCCCTATCCCTATGGTCGAGCAACTACGTACCTTTCTTTTCTAGACCTCATGTGGGAGAGGTACGATGTTACTGCTTGACCTATAACCAGCTCTCCTTGGGAAAGAAAAGAGCTTGACATACGAGACATGTCGGAGAAGGCATCTGTTACTGAAGAAAATCTCATTTGCCAACATCCCCTTGGTTATTTCGACTAAAAGGTATTCTCTATAGCACCGTCTTCTTCCCCTCAAAGAGCCCTTCTCTCTCGTACTCTACTCGATGGAGCATGCATTAAGCCAGGAAAGGGCAAGAAACTGCTTCATGCGAAGGGGCGAAGCGATGGTTCCTCAATGTTCTCACGCGCGAAGTGCAGCAAGCAATTACGCGTTGCTTTCAAGGTTGCTTTAGTGATATCGTATTCTTCCTCAAGCTTGGAGTGGCTCTTAGCTGGTCGGGTTGCCGGCCCGCAGACCCTGTTTCGGTGCCAATACCTTAGACGAGGAGTGGAAACAATACCACTAGAGATAGCTAAGGAATTGAACCTTAGTATAACCCTTTTTTGGGGAATAAAGCCTATCCTCTCTTTCTTTTCTATACCCACCCTTCTCTTTATTGGCGGTAGTTCAGATGGATGGCATATCTCGGTGACCAAGGAAGGCCATAATCAGTAGTTTCTTTCTTCCATTCACCAGTTGAAGATGGACTCAGAATGTTTTAACGATCTGCCCGATGGAGAGGGATTGCATCCATTTTCTTCAGAGATGCCACAAGTGCCAAGTGCATGCGAATTTGATCTACGCGTCGCCGACGGAGCTTCATAACCAAACCACACCATGCCCCTTTGCATTATATTGCCTAGATATCATAGGAAGGTGTTAACCCGAAGGCGGCCAATTGGACATGAATACATCTTAGTAGCTATCGATTCTTTCACAAAGTGGGATAAAAACCTCCTATACCACGATCACAGCGGCACACGTCATAATATTTCTGAAGAAGCAGCTTCACACTCATAAGCTTAGGAACGTTAATGCTGTTTTTCCGAGCTCTAACGCGCACCTGCCCTAAAGCTGTAAGCGGGGTTTAGTCAAGTAAAGCAGAAGGCGAAAGAAAGACAGAAGCGGAGGGCCTGCCTGACGACGCCCAAGCAAGGAGGCTCCCGTGAAAGGAACTACCATGGAAGGAAGTAGCACTTGCCGCCTTGCATAGCATGTCGAGAAGACTTTTCCTTTCAAATATTAATTGTATGCCCCCTATGCTATGAAAGGGTTAGATCGTCTAGATACCGAACATAGACTCTAATCCATTAAAGAGGGAAGTTACAAGACTTTGGAAAGAGCTATAAGGGAATTACATTTCAAGATGATCCGCAATGGCTTGTTCCTTACTAGCCTATTAAGTTAAGGGCTTTCGCTCCGCTCACACATTTCGACCAGGCACAGCAGACGATCCCGGAACACTCACTAGAAAGCCCAATAGCCGATTTTTTAACATGATTATCCGCAACCCCCGATTCCTCGCAACAAGCACCGTAGCAGTATAGGAACCTTCGACTTGTGGTTCCGCTCTTACTCGTGCAAATGTTGGAGAAATTACAGCTAGGGGAATGGGATGGATGGCACTGGTCTTTCTTTCTTTAGAGGACAAGGCAAAGACATATGGCTATTTCCGATCCGAGCAGTTAACGGATATGGGCTGCGGTAAGCATTCCTTGGGCGAAGAGCTGTAAGTTGTTCCAGAAAGAAGGGAGTTACGAAGTAACTCGACTGAAAGGAGAGGAGCGAAGCAGATGCATTACCGGCTAAAAGGGATAAACAGCCTACTCGCTTAAATAATAATATAGCCCAGGTTTACTTTCCTTGTGAAACTGCCTTTACTGAAGCAGGTGGGAACACAGTTCTTCCTCAGACTT